TTATTTGTAAATAGAAGCGATCTCAAACTGTTATGTTAATCAATCGAGTAATATGCACGAAGACATCAAATATTTGTCGGAATACATGAGTTGAAAAAAAGTCAGAACAAAAATGAAGTGGTAATGGAGCATTTGTCCTATATGTGCAAATCGAAATTGGGCGGATCTTTACCCGGAGTAGAGCATAAACCTAAAAAGTATTAAAGAGGTCCATTTAGGAACAAGAAAATGACATCGTGATTTGTATTGGATCGATGAAACAATACATCAATGAGAAGTTAATTCGATAAGTTTAGTGAATTCTTTTTTTTATTATAAGGAAAGGAATCAAAGCTCGTCTTTATTAAAAAATCGAAGAAAGGTCCTTTCATTAGAAGTCAGAAAGAGCCTGCTATGAAAAAAGAAAGAGGATTGGAATCTACACATTGATTCTTTATTTTTCGCAATTTTTTTGAACTGTATGCGTCAAAAGGCGCCTGTACAGTTCCTAAGGGATACAATTTTACCCTAATCAATCGACTTTCTCGACAAAGATTCGTTTTTTTAAGCCAAGAGATTGTGCACAAGAGCGCGAATCAAGTTTTGGGTCTTATGATACATCTCACTCTCGAGGATAACACCAAAGATCAGTATTTGTTTCTAAACTCTCCTGGCGGAGGACTGCTTCCTGGACTAGGTATTTTTGATATGGCGGCATCTAAGCAACCATATGTATTTACAGTAGGCCTGGGACAATGCGCTTCAATGGCATCTTTGATCCTGTGCGGAGGAAAACTGACCGAACGTGTAGCATTCCCTCACGCTTGGCGCCAATGGGGTTTTTATTTGAGAGAAAAAAGAAGACTATGCCTTCGCCATATGAAATATTAATTTTAAGTAATAATAGCATGGCACTTTGAATTCGATATAAGAAAGTTTTTTTATTGTTTTTTCAAAACATTAGATTATGTATCGAGAGAGTAGTATGAGATAAAAAGGTATTTCCGATTTGATCTTATCTATCAGGAGTCCAGTTCAGCGTCACAAACTTTTTTGTTTTCACACCGGAGGTCTCTTAACAATATTTATGTTATGAAAAGGTGCAAAAAGAAAAAAAAAAACAAGATTCTTTTTTCCTTAGTTTATTTGATCAAATAAAAAAGCAACTTTGGGATTGCTGAATCACAGACAAATTGCAGACAAAAAAATAAGAAATATATAAAGCAACGGAGCCATCATAGTATTTTTTAACTCCTCCGAAAGGAAGGGTGGTAATTTGATCATTTACCGATCGGGGTCTGATAGATCCTATTTTTCTCTTTCTTTGATGGAAGGTAAGAGTCAATTTTATTGTAGAGCCGTATGCAATGTATAAAAGATGCCCGTACGGTTGTTCAATTCTATCTTTTTTTCTTGTTATTCTTTTCTCTTTCTTTTATCTTCCCTTTATCATGCGAAATAGAGGAACCCTTTATTATGTTATATCATCAGGGTAATGCTCCATCAACCTTATAGTTTGTATTCTCTTTCTGAAATGCCGGAAAACCTCGAGGAAACGGAGCTAATACTAAAACTCCGCGTCCGGGTCGCGAAAACTTATGTAAAAATAACACACCAAAAGTTCGAAACTATATGGGATCACATGGGCAGAGATATTTTTATGACACCAAAAGAAGCCCAAGCTTTTGGAGTTGTTGATTTTGTAGGGGGTAAATTCGAATTTTATTATAAACCCCTGAAGCCAGGGGAAGATCCTAAAAGGCAACTGGCGGAGTTCAGGATTCGAAGGCCCGATGATATTGAAGTTGATTTTGAATATTGAATGAAAATCGCGTGATTTCGTGTCAATCCGTGATTTTGTATTTTGGCTTCTTGCCCCTCTTTAATAGATTTCCCCCTACCGAATTTAATAGAACAGTAAACTTATTTACTATTCTATGGTTAGGATCGATCTAAACCAAGCCTTTGTATTTCAAAATACAATACAGCCTATGCGAAATTTTTTTGTTTTCAATGCAAAAAATTATTTTTCCAAAGAAAACAAGTCATCAAAAAAGAAGAATTTTTTTTGGTTCAATTTCTTAGTTTATTCTTTAAAAAACTACTAAAGATTCTTATTTTATTCTTTTCTTCCTACTTTGTTATGTTTTGTTGTGAGCTGGTCTGACTTTCACAAGGCTCAAAAGTTCATCTGATTGAGAAAATAAGAATCAAATTTTAGCAAGACCTCGACCCGGTCTTGCTAAAATTTGTAATAACAATATACGTTCCATATCAAAAAAAATATTTTTTTTTTCTATTTTTTCCAGATGGACCCGCACTCTTTAGTCAATTTTGTAAATTTTATGATTTTATTAAACAAACGCAGACTTATGATATTGTTGCATATATTTTTGCGTATACTTCAGTGGTGGACAAACAAAAAAAGAAAGAGGAGTCAAATTTTTGAGTAAAGAGAACTTCTTAAATGAACTTATAAAAAAAAATGAATTTTGATAAGATACTCAAAAAAATAGAGTAA